ATATTATTCAATAGATGAATAGAAAGTTACTCAAATTCCTTATAAGATTTCCATTATTGGATTCATAATAGAAAATAAACAAACATCTTTAAAAAGTGTGAATCAATGGTTTCTTGTTTCTAATAATTCACGAAAGATATTATTAAATTATATTTACTCTTTACACTTTACACAATTAAATTAATTTAATTTATACGTATAATATAATGGATCTTAAATCCATTAACAATTCTTTTTGTTGATTATAAAATTTTTTGTTTGAATCTTTTCATTTCAAGTAATTGGTTGGTCGTAGTCGTATAGTCGTATATAGTCGTAATAATAATATACATATATAATGTAATAATATATAATGTAATTGTATGTAATAATATATATATAATGTAATAATTCTATGTAATATAGAATATATTATGTAATGTAATATAAAATAGTATATAATACTTAATGAAAGAAAGAAATGAAAGAAAGAAAACCCGGCGATAACAATCTATATTCATAATGCAACTGTTAGATCCAAAATAAAGGTCTTTCTTGACCGAATTAGAAGTATAGAACTCCCCGATATGGAAAGACGGAATATAGAATCTAAAAGGATAATGAAAGTTGTTCGTCTTTGAATCGGGTTGGACCTGAAGAAAAAAGAATTAAAATAGAAAAAGAAAGTAAAAATTCTATTTTTCGATAGATTGTGGGGCACCTTTTTCTTCTTTTCCTTCGAAATATTATGTTATGGGCAATTAAGCAACCTATTACTGGACTGAGTCCAATGAAAAAAATAAAAAGGTAATTAGTATCAGGCATTCGTTCCAAAACGGATTATATCCTCTTGAAAAAGAAGGGAAATGATCAAAATTTAATTTTCAATTGGAACTAAACTAATTCTGTCAATTGATTTTTTATTACCGTCATATTTTCTAAAAATTTTAATTTAGGTAAGTGCTTTATCAGCATATGTAGCAAAGGAACATATCTAATTTAGCTCTTTCATGCTTACTATAACTAGTTATTTCGGTTTTCTACTGGCTGCTTTAACTATAACCCCAGCTCTATTCATTGGTTTAAACAAGATACGACTTATTTGAAATAAATTGAATGAAAAAATTGATAAAAACGAATATTTCTCTGAGATTCTTGGTATTCTATGGTTCTTTTACACATCAATTGTCAATTCTTGGTCATTGAGATTCATGGATAATTCAGATTAATATTTTTAAATGTATCTTACCTATTTTTTTATCCCCTTAAACAAACCGAAATGATTGAAGTTTTTCTATTTGGAATCGTCTTAGGTCTAATTCCTATTACTTTAGCAGGATTATTCGTAACCGCATATTTACAATACAGACGCGGTGATCAGTTAGATCTTTGATTGAGTAATATTTATTTCTTTTTTATTGACCTCCTTCCCGCAGGAGGTCCAATGCAAGTTGCAATTAAACTTTTTTGTTTTTTTTTGTTCAAATATTTTATTGTGATTCGACATCAAATAAACTGACTCACGCTCTGTAGGATTTGAACCCACGACATCGGGTTTTGGAGACCCGCGTTCTACCGAACTGAACTAAGAGCGCTTTCTTATGCTTATGGCAGGGGATACAACTGTACTGTAAAGAAATCTACCCCAATGCATCTTGCATACATATAGTATAAAAAACGGAAAATTATGTACAATTTGAATCGTTCTCAATTAATCCTCGTTACTGTCCATAGAAGAAGTAATAGGTAGGGATGACAGGATTTGAACCCGTGACATTTTGTACCCAAAACAAACGCGCTACCAAGCTGCGCTACATCCCTTTTTTTTTTCAAATTGTTGGGCAGTCTCATTCTACAAAATACCTGTCTTGTTTTCCATATCTTCATTTTTTCCTCCATCTATATACAATTTTCTTATCATTTCTTCTCTTCCTTTTGGTTTCATATAAGAAAATCTTATACATATCATAAAAATAAGAATTATATACATCTGAAACCTAACGTATAAAAAAGTTTTATCAGTAATGTTCAGGAACAGGGGATTAGATGAAAATATCATTTATTGATTAATTGTACATATCTATTTTAGCATTTAATTCGGAATTCTGTGTAAAATAAATACAAATGATCTTGAACTACAACATCTGACCATATACACATATGTATTACAATCCATAGGAAAGGAGGATTTTCAATGCGAGATATAAAAACATATCTCTCCGTAGCACCTGTGCTAAGTACTCTATGGTTTGGGTCTTTAGCAGGCCTATTGATAGAGATTAATCGTTTATTCCCGGATGCCTTGTCATTCCCATTTTTTTGATTCTAGTTATTGATTATGTGAAGAAATGAATAAAATTAGAGATACAATTCTACATGACTCAAATTTCGAATTTCCTCCCTCCTTTTTCAGTTCTTTCATTTCAGTTCCTTAGCTTTAGGATAGGGAGAAAAGAAAAAAAGTGTATGGAACCTCAACAAAAATGTGATAGATCGAAGATCGAATTTGGGAGACCTAAAATTTAAATGTGGATCCAGTCTAGGGAGGGTTCCGCGAAATCATAGCATAGAAAGAAGATACTTAAATTAAATAAGAATAATAATTTAGTGGATTTAGGATAGGAACAATTGATAGTTAGAAAGAAATTGTATTACTTAATTATTACTTCATAAAATTATTATTTTATTACTCTATAAAATATAAAATGAAAATTTTTACTTAATTACATTAATATTAATTTTTAAATTTGAATAAATAATAATTTAATGATAATTGCAACGAAATTTTTAGAAAATTCCATTTCTAGTTAGTAACTTCTATTTAATTTACTTTTGTTTTCTTCTTCTTCAGCTCGGATCGAAAATGTAAGAGTTAAGCCGATACAAAATTCAAAAGGGGGTTTATGGCTAAGGGTAAGGATGTAAGAGTTATAGTTATTTTAGAATGTACCAGTTGTGCCCGAAATGATGTCAATAAGGAATCGCCGGGTATTTCTAGATATATTACTCAAAAGAATCGACACAATACGCCTGGTCGATTAGAATTGAGAAAATTTTGTCGCTATTGTCACAAGCATACGATTCATGGGGAAATCAAGAAATAGATTGAACGGAACACATATGTGTTCTTTTCAAGTCAAAGAAGAAAAAGAGCTTAACATATATTTAATTTTAATTTTTAATATAGAATATGAATAATGTGTATACATTATGCATACAAATCAAAGCCTATTTTGGTAGGATCTGAAGTAAATAAAATAAAGAAATAGAATTTTAGAGATAAGGAATAAACCATGGATAAATCCAAACAATCTTTTCGTAAATCCAAGCAATCTTTTCGCAAATCCAAACGATCTTTTCGTAGGCGTTTGCCCCCAATTAGATCGGGGGATCGAATCGATTATAGAAACATGAGTTTAATTAGTCGATTTATTAGTGAACAAGGGAAAATATTATCTAGACGGGTGAATAGATTGACTTTGAAACAACAACGATTAATTACTATTGCTATAAAGCAAGCCCGTATTTTATCTTTGTTACCCTTTCTTAATAATGAGAGACTATTTAAGAATAAAAAATCGGAGTCGATCCCCCGAACTCGAATTACTCGTCCTAGAAAAAAAAAATAGACATACTCCTCGATTGACTCCAAACTCCAATTGTAACTCAAGCTCAGATGTGTTTTTTGTTCGAAAAGGCCTAGAATCTAGAAGAGTGGGTTCCAGTGTTAAAAGAAAAAAGAATTCCCATTTTTTTTTATTAAGTGATTTTTATTCTATCTTCCCGGAGAAGTCACTCCGGGGAATTCTGTTTCGTTTCAATCATTCCTTTACTGTACATGACTTTATAATCTACTTTATTTGAATTTGATTTGATGATCTTGTTGGAAATCATGTAAAGACAATTCTTATTTGATATAGCTATTTGTGCAGGTATTTTACGATTAAGAAGCAATTGCTTCTTGTACAGATTATGTATTAATATACTATAACTATACAATACCAACTTTTCGCGAGTTATTGCATTTATCCGAGTGATCCACAAACGACGAAAATCCCTCTTTTGCCTGCCTCTATCTCGATGAGAGGAAGCCAAAGCTCTAATTTTTTGTTGAGTAATCGTTCGAATAAGTCTCGAATGAGCCCCTCTAAAGGTTGACGCAAAAAAACGAATTTTTGTTCGACGTCTACGAGCTATATATCTCCGTCTAACTCTTGTCATTGAATCAAATTAAACCTTAATGAATAACTAATTGATTTCTATTCTTTCAGCCATCCTTTTATCCCCCTTGGTCGATGAATAACAAAACGGATTATTCCGATATATAAAATATGAATTCGAATGGCTTTTGCTACTATAACCTTCCTTACCACCATTTTTTATTCCTTTCAGGCATTTCACCTGAAAATAATAAATTCTAATGATACTAAAAAAAAGTGGGTTCCTTCGTTTCTATGGTTATTTCTTAAACGGCGAGGTCCTCTCTATACACCGGAGCTTCTTCTTTCATTTAATCAAATGGTATTGTGAACTTGTATAGTTCACACTCTTTGGCTCTACCCATCAATTATCAATTATAGAGTAATAGCTCTTTTCACAATAAGAGTTATCTATACAGTAACGGCATTTAATTAGGAAAGTTGGCTAGGTAGCTGACCCTCTTAGTCCGTTCTTTTAACAATGGGAGCATAATCTTTTTGCTTCTTATGATACCATTTCCTCCGCTTAATGGATAACTATTTACTACCTATGGGGAATTGCTTTTCATCTCAAATTTAGGTGATTGGATTTACACCAATGGAAACCATAAATTCCATACACAATACACAATATAGATATATGAAAAATCTTTTCCATTTACTCTATTCATTGGTGCCGTTCAGTAATACTGGAAAAATTTTCTCATTTGTATTTGTTCGAACTCATGATCTGAACGAGTCGCACATACACCCTAGTACATGTTCCTCGACGCTGAGGACATTCTCTAAGAGCGGGAGATTTCGTAACATTTCTTATTGGCTGTCTTGCATTTCTAATAAGTTGTTTAATAGTTGGCATGTCGTATATATATATATATACGTTGTATATATAATTAGAAATTAGAATGGAATGGGTTGGTTTAGATCGATCTTAACCTGAGAATTAATCTGATAATTAATGATTATCAATTTTTTATATTCAATATAAAATCACAAAAAATTCAATTACGGTTTGAAATAGATTTACAATAAAAAATCCTCGAAATCCTCAGGATCCGCCCCTACAAGATCAACAATGCCGTGAGCTTGGGCTTCTGTTGCTGACATAAAAATATCTCTTTCCATGTCTTGGGCTACAACCCAAAGAGGCATACCTGTTCTTTGTACATAAACCTTTGTGAGGGTTTCGCGAAGTTTCACTATCTGTCTCGTTTCCCTGAAAAAGTCCCCTGATCTTCCGTCATAAAAAGAACTAGCAGGTTGATGAATCATAATCCTAACCTAATGTTATTGATATAACAGGTTCTTCTATCTCGCATGATCGGGCTAAATTAAAGGATAAAAAAAAATAAAAAGAAGAAAATGGAATTGAACAACCGTACGGGCATTTCTATGTTGCATACGGCTCCGCAATGGAATTTACTTTATTCTTCTCTTCTATTCTATCGAAGAAATATAATTTATCTGATTCAGATCGTTGAATTATCCATTTACCACCCTTCCTTTCGTAGGAGTAAAAAATACTATGATGGTTCTGTTGCTTTATATAGATATCTTATCTATGATTTAGCAATCCCAAAGTTCCCTTCTGATACGATCAAATAAGGAAAATTTATCTTTTTTTTTCGTACTCTTTCATTTTCATAAGATGAATATCAAAAAGAGACTTCTGGTGTGGAAGAAAAAAAGTTTGTGACGCTGAAATGTACTCCCGACACATAAAATCAACAAATCGGAAATACCCTTTGTTTCATACTACTATCTCGATACAAAATCTCTTGTTATGAAAAAACAATAAAATAAAATAATGGTTTGTTTAGATCGAACTCGAAGTGCCATGCTATTATTACTTATTATTCATATTCAATATGGCGAAGGCATAGTGTTTCTTTTTTTTTTTCAAATCAAAACTCATTGGCGCCAAGCGTGAGGGAATGCTAGACGTTTGGTAATTTCTCCTCCGACCAGGATGAAAGATGCCATTGAAGCGGCTATTCCCATGCATATTGTATGCACGTCGGGCGTCACAAATTGCATAGTATCAAAAATAGCTATTCCTGATATTACCCATCCGCCGGGAGAGTTTATAAATAAATAAAGATCCCTAGTCTGATCTTCTATACTGAGATATACCATGAGACCAACAATAGTATTCGAGATCTCCTCCTTGACCTCTTGTCCTAAAAAAAGTAATCTTTCTCGATAAAGTCGGTTGATTAGGACAAAATCCTATCCTTTAGTCCTTTAGGAGCCGTACACGCACCTTTGGATGCATACGGTTCAAAATCAAAATGAAATGGAGAAAAAAGAATCAATGTGTCGATTCTTGTTCTATTTCTTTTTTCTTTAACTTAATAGGTTTTTCTAAAAAAAAACGTTTTTCTTCCATTTTCAAAAAACATGAGATGTGTTCTCGCTTCCTTACCTATAAAAAAAAAGAATTTATTGAACTTATTGAAATTGAACTAATCTCTTTCATTGATGTATTATTTCATCGATATTCAAATCACGATGCAATTTTCTTGTTCCTGAATGGGCCCTTGCATTTCTTTTAGGTTCATGTTCTACTCCGGGAAAAGATCTGTCCGAATTTTATTTGCACATATAGGGCAAATAATCTCAGTACCACTTCTTTTTTTTTCAATTCGTTTCATGTCTTTTCCCAACTCAACTATTTGATGTATTCATCATGCTATTCTGTTGGTTATTGGTTGGACGTTTGAAATCACTCTTATAGTAACTCATCTTACTTATAGTAACTCATCTTACTTATAGTAATATAGTAAGGATAAGAATCCTTTATAATACAAGTAATAATCATACATATATTACCAATTTGGTATTTTCTGAACGGAGCCTGAATACTTTATTTTTATTTTTCCAAGTGAACCATAAATCCTCCTAATTGATAATATGGATCCCAAAATGCAAATATAAATAAATTGATCTAATTACACTTCACGCTCCGAATGATTGATGCTTCCCTCAATACAATATTTCTTGGGCGAAACAGAGGATATCTCGATCGGGGGAGAAAACGGGTAAATTCCATATGACTCAATATGTCTGACAAGTCGCACTATAACTCAACCCAAGTTGCATCTTCCTCTCCGGGATTCCGAAAAGGTACTTTTGGAACACCAACGGGCATTAATTTAAAGACAAAATTGAGTACTATACTTCGCGTTAATATGGAAACGTAACAATGGCTTTATCATCTTTATCTCTTTTTCTCTTTATTGTATTTTATACATAGATTTTTATACATAGATTGAAAGGTTTATAGAGTAAGACAGAATGAATAAAGAGAAAATTTAATTAACGTATCAATCGTTGGAATGATAAACAAGTATCTATGTATTTGTTTCCCGAAAGTAGGAGTAATCCTCCCATTGCGTATTGGTACTTATCGGGTATAGAATAGATCCGCTTCTCTTTGTTCTTACGAACAGAATTTTTCCCTTATTTTCAATGGAACGGAATAAATATTAACCTTTTCTCATACAGAATCTACTAAAAAGTTAGGTACATAGTATAGTCTTTTCCAATTCCAATGCGATAAAATAAAGTGACATAGTGTCTAGTTTTTTTTTGATAAAGGGGTATTTCCATGGGTTTGCCTTGGTATCGTGTTCATACTGTCGTATTGAATGATCCTGGTCGATTACTTTCGGTCCATATAATGCATACAGCCCTAGTTGCTGGTTGGGCCGGTTCGATGGCTTTATACGAATTAGCGGTTTTTGATCCCTCTGACCCCGCTCTCGATCCAATGTGGAGACAAGGTATGTTCGTTATACCCTTCATGACTCGTTTAGGAATAACCAATTCGTGGGGTGGTTGGAGTATTTCAGGGGGAACTATAACGAATCCTGGTATTTGGAGTTATGAAGGTGTGGCAGGGGCACATATTGTGTTTTCTGGTTTGTGCTTCTTGGCAGCTATCTGGCATTGGGTGTATTGGGACCTAGAAATATTCTGCGATGAACGTACGGGCAAACCTTCTTTGGATTTGCCTAAGATCTTTGGAATTCATTTATTTCTCTCAGGGTTGGCTTGCTTTGGTTTTGGCGCATTTCATGTAACAGGTTTGTATGGTCCTGGAATATGGGTGTCCGATCCTTATGGACTAACCGGAAAAGTACAACCTGTAAGTCCTGCATGGGGCGCGGAAGGCTTTGATCCTTTTGTTCCCGGAGGAATTGCCTCTCATCATATTGCAGCGGGTACATTGGGCATATTAGCGGGCTTATTCCATCTTAGTGTCCGTCCGCCTCAACGTCTATACAAAGGATTGCGTATGGGCAATATTGAAACTGTACTTTCCAGTAGTATCGCCGCTGTTTTTTTTGCAGCTTTCGTTGTTGCTGGAACTATGTGGTATGGTTCAGCAACAACTCCAATCGAATTATTTGGTCCCACTCGTTATCAGTGGGATCAAGGATACTTTCAGCAAGAAATATACCGAAGAGTTAGTGCCGGACTAGACGAAAATCTAAGTTTATCGGAAGCTTGGTCTAAAATTCCCGAAAAATTAGCTTTTTATGATTACATTGGTAATAATCCGGCAAAAGGGGGATTATTCAGAGCAGGGTCAATGGATAACGGGGATGGAATAGCTGTTGGATGGTTAGGGCACCCTGTCTTTAGAGATAAAGAAGGGCGCGAGCTTTTTGTACGTCGTATGCCTACTTTTTTTGAAACATTTCCGGTGGTTTTGGTGGATGGAGACGGAATTGTGAGAGCCGATGTTCCTTTTAGGAGAGCAGAATCAAAGTATAGTGTTGAACAAGTAGGTGTAACTGTTGAGTTCTATGGTGGCGAACTCAATGGAGTCAGTTATAGTGATCCTGTGACTGTTAAAAAATATGCTAGACGTGCCCAATTAGGTGAAATTTTTGAATTAGATCGGGCTACTTTGAAATCTGATGGCGTTTTTCGTAGCAGTCCAAGGGGTTGGTTCACTTTTGGTCATGCTACGTTTGCTTTGCTCTTCTTTTTCGGACACATTTGGCATGGCGCTAGAACCTTGTTCAGAGATGTTTTTGCTGGTATTGATCCAGATTTGGATGCTCAAGTGGAATTTGGAACATTCCAAAAAATAGGAGATCCAACTACAAGGAGACAAGTAGTCTGATATAAGATTGCTCTGGTATCTTTCGCCTCTTTTTTTTATTTGACATAGGGTTAGAGTACTTAAGAAATCTTGACTTGAATCACTATCTTTTCTTTTCCTTTTCTTTATCTTTATATTTTATACTATATGGTAAATGATGCCAAATGAATAGGTGTGGAAGCTATAATTGTAAACCACGATCGAATCTATGGAAGCATTGGTTTATACATTCCTTTTAGTCTCTACTTTAGGGATAATTTTTTTCGCTATCTTTTTTCGAGAACCACCTAAGGTTCCAACTAAAAAAGTAAAATAATTTTTCATTATTTCAATTGAAGTAATGAGTCTCCCTATATGGGAGACTCATTACTTCAACTAGTCCCCGTGTTCTTCGAATGGATCTCTTAGTTGTTGAGAGGGTTGCCCAAAAGCGGTATATAAGGCGTACCCAGTAAAGCTTACAAGTAAACCAGATATAAAGATGGCGATTAGGGTTGCTATTTCCATTTTTAGACAATTTCAAGATCACAATACAATGGATCTATAATAAGATCGTTTATTTACAACTACAACGAAATGGTATACAAAGTCAACAGATCTCAACCAATGATTAAATAAATAGGATTTATGGCTACACAAACCGTTGAGGATAGTTCTAGATCTGGGCCAAGACGAACTACCGTAGGGAATTTATTGAAACCACTGA